AATACAACGCCAACATTGTTTGATTCCAAATTCAGAGCAATGCCTATTGTACCCTCTTCAAATTCTACTAATTCCCCTGCCATTACTTCATCAAGACCATGAATACGAGCAATGCCATCGCCTACTTGAAGTACGGTGCCGGTATTCACAATCGTGACTTCTCGATTATATTGTTCAATACGTTCACGGATAATATTACTAATTTCGTCGGCTCGAATGGTTACCATTAGTGTCTCTTAATTCTTTTTCGGAAACAAAGGGAGAAAAAAAAAAAAAATAATGCCTACAGTAAAAGGGCTAATCAGTTATTTCTTTCATGGCCCCGAGCATGCCAATATTAGCACTGATGGTGCGTAAATGTAACTCGCTGTTCGAACAACTATTCAGAGTTCCTAGAGCTCCTTGTAAGGCTTGTTGGAAAACTCGCTGTCGGACCTGATTAATTGCTCTTTGTTGTTCAAAATGAATGGTTTCATTTTTGTAATTTTCTAATCGTTCCAAATTCTCATAAGTGGCATTAATCAAATTCTGTTTTTCTCGTTCTATCTCAGAGTATCCATTCACTCGAAACTCATCTGCTTCCATTTCCACTTTCCGTAAGCGAGCCCGGGCTTTTTCGAGCTGCTCAATAGCTCCTCCGCGTAGTTCTTCTGAATTTCGAATAGTACTCAGAATCCTCTGTTTTCGATTATCTAATAAATCACTTAATGAAAGTAGATTATTTTCCCATTCATTTCACAACTTCACTTCCATGATCTCTTCCCGAACCAAACATGAATCTTTCGATTCATTTGGCTCTCACGCTCAGTTACTTATGTTATGAGCATTCCCATATCTTTTAATGTAATGAGCCTACCCTCTCTTCTCTGTTCGTATTCCAAGATATGGAAACTGATACAAGACCAGAATATTCAGAGGACTCTTCCGACCAGACAAAAAAAATCTGTAATTGTCAGCAAAGTTGTTTTTTTTTCTTCAAATCCAAAAAATTCTTCTTATTTTATACATAGGTCGTCGATTCAGCATTGGATAAAAAAAGGGCGAGACACCCATTTTTCCAGTAAATGGTTCAAATCATTTTATCGATATGAGTGTTCTATATCGGATAAATTGCCAACTATTCATTTTGAAACCATCTCCGTACTAACGTAGTGGTAGAAAGAGTACCATGTTGTGCCTGGACTTCAGGCGGTTTAGCTTTAACCATGTTAATGGTCCCACATTATTGGTTGATAGAGAATCAAAGTTGATTTACCAATGAGTCACGAAATGCTATGGTTCTTACATATGATTTCTTAATTTATTCAGAAGTAATTCGTCGAGATCGTGCACCTTTCTTCCCTATTTATAAATAAAAAAAAAAGAAAGTGCAGCCGGTTGGATCCAGCCTATTCTTGAAATACACAACTCGCACACACTCCCTTTCCAAAAAAGATCAATACACCAAGCACTACACTTAGATTTATTAGATTTGTTGCTAAAATATCGGTATTCAACCCGAAACTCCCGGCGGATGGCCAGTAACCCAAGGAAACGAAAGAATCGGTTACATTTTTCATATGCTCTCCTCTTATAGATAGGACTAACAAAATCGAACAGAGTTCTTTTTGTATCACTTCGTCCCGTTTTTTTATTATTGATTTCTTTTTTTTATTAATTGACTTATTTTAAATATGAATATATTCATTTCATTTGAAATCATTTTCAAATTTCAAAAATGGATTCTTTATTATTATTTTATTTCAATTGAAGTTCCCAATAAGATACTTATTAGGTCCCCGGTTTCATGTCAATTGCGAAATACCTGCAACGCTTCCTAAAAGTCAAAAGGGGTTTCCATTAAATTAAGGACGGGAAGTGAGAAAGCGAGTGGATCTACTAATTCCTCATCCTCAAATCAGACCTTCCCCGGAGTATTGTCTCAACGAAGAAGTGGAGTGAAGTTTTGATATAATTCGAAGAAGCAAGCGGTAAGTCGACAGCAATAAAATAAGAAAAGAAGTACGTATTTTCACGTTTATAGAATAGGATTAAACAAAAGGATTCGCAAATAAAAGCGCTAATGCCACGACCAGTCCGTAAATTGTTAAAGCTTCCATAAAAGCCAGACTAAGCAATAAAGTACCTCGTATTTTACCCTCTGCTTCTGGTTGTCTCGCGATACCTTCTACGGCTTGGCCCGCAGCAGTACCTTGACCAACTCCAGGTCCAATAGAAGCAAGCCCTACGGCCAATCCAGCAGCAATAACGGAAGCGGCAGAAATCAGTGGATTCATGGTAAGTTCCTCGCACCAAAATAAAGAAATGGTTAATGATACAATCAACCAATGAATTATTACTTATTATTCCATCACTAAGATCCACCCGGTCAAAGTAACTAAGAACTCCGAATTGAAGTGATAATATACTGAATCATCAGAACTACTTCGATATCTCGTTTTTAGTTCCTATCCATGGAGTCTTTGGAAATCCATACGGTTCTAGTTCTTCCATTTCTTTG